ATCCAAGCCAACCCACATTACTTACTAACGGTGGATAATCATATTTCTTAGAGGTACTAAATACAACTCCATGAATGAGCAAAATGAAGGTTGCATTAATGATAAAGATCTCCGGGGAAACCGCTAAAAAAAGATTGAACATGTGGGAGGATCCGAACGAATTCTGCTTTCATTTCCCCCGTATGGAGCACTGAGTTACTTACGGAATCTCAAATCTTTCTCGGTAAGCGGTTTCTTTTTTTTCTGATTGATTCTCAAGGTAGCTTGCTTCCAAATCCAAGGACTAGCGGTAGAAGTTAGTTGCCAGAAGCGAAGGGCCGGGAAGGAGCCAAACAAATCACCGATACTCTCTGAGTAGAATAACAAGAGAAGAATATATAGTATTCCCACGAAAAGAATCGATCTCATTTAAGTCTTTGAAAAGTATCCTTTTCGCTTCTCTCAGAAGAGGCAAGGTGCTGTTTGAAGGCACCTCATCCGCCAATATAGCCTTTTTAAATTTATCGATTAAGACCTGAGAGTCCGCATAAGTACCCACCTGAGGAAAATCGTGTATTATCTCGTTTTTATATCTATCTAGATAGTGATCGATTTCTTCTACAAGACGTTGGTCTATTTCGTCTTGTATTTTATTTTTCTCTGCCTCTCGCTTCTTTCTTTCATTCTCATTGTTGTCTGAGGTGGGATTGGAAGAGGTAGGGAGTGAAAGATGCCTAGAAAAGCCGGAGCTCTCCATTAGAAGAATATAAAAGAAAGACATCAGAATGAGGAAGAAAAAGATATCGTGGTTTATTATTGCTTGCATCATAGGTGTTGCTGCGTCTTGAGATCCTAATTGCCATGGTTCTGCTGCATCACAAGGAACAATTGGTAGGAATTTTCGAACAATCGTGGCCATTTCGATTTTTTTTATTTTTGTTATAGTCTGGGGAGAATACAGCTGCTTGCTGACCCAGTTCTAGTTTGAGGAGAATACCGCTGCTTGCTGACCCTAAGAAAACCAGTTCCAAACAGATTTGTCCATCAGTCATGTGGATCACATCAAGAGTATAACCACCGCTTCTTAAGGATAGACCAAATCCGCTTTTTTAAGCCTGGGATCCTGTCCCTTGGACGACTTTAGTAAAAGGGAGAATGGAAACTGGGCCCTGCTGTGGTAGAACCTGGTGAACCGGGCGTTTCCTTATATATGAGAATCTGCATTCGTCCTCTCTTACGCAATTTCTCGTTTTACGATAGCCCGTAGGGTATTTTAGGGCTGCTATGCTCGCCCGAAAAGGATTCGATCCAGCCAAAGGTCTAACCAAAGGAAATTCATCATCAACAAAATCACCCAAAGCCTTTCCTTACCATGGTTCAATGCCCAGTCCGACTTTCCAAGCATGGCTATCTTGCATCTCCTTGCGCTTCGAATACCCAAACCACCTCTTAATCTACTTTTCGATCTCCCCTGCTATCTAATATCTAAGGGCGGTACACTGAACACCAACCCAATCTCGATTCAAAAAAAGAAATGTTAAATCAACGGCCTGGAACTCACTTTTTCATACTTGTTCGGAACGGCTCTACTAGAAATCGGTGACCGGCCTTAGGAAAGTAAAGGCACTGTTGGGCGAGATTTTTCGATCCGATCTTTCAATGAGGGAGCTTGCTAAAGAGACTCGAAGCAGTACATTTCGTAATTGAATTCAACTAACGACAGACGATCTACGTACGAAGGGACAGTCGCTTGGGTGGTTCGAATCCAGCTCGTGGTGATAGCTGAGGGCCGAGGGAAGGTGCGAAGAGAGGGTACTCCTCCAACGAGTCTTCTTCCGACGGTTGATGTTACCAATCTCATCTTATATACGATAATTCTATGCTGCGCGAAAAGATATCCTTTCTTTCATCTATGGGACGGTAGATCCACACTGAATCATTCCATTCGAATTCGAAAGGGGTGGACGACAAAAGATAAGGAGTTTCGATTTGGACTAGACTCAGGGCTGGGACCAATAGCTAGGTTAGCAGCTTAGATTGCAGTTGTTAATTCGGAAGCAGAAAAAAAAAAAGAATAATCTGCGCGCGCAAGCAGCCACTGGTCCCGAAGAAGAATCCCGAATAGCTCCTTTTGGGGGGATGAAAATAAGCATAGAAGTAAGAACAAGCTTGTCAGGCAGACGAAGGCAGCCTTTCTTGGTGTAGCTTGTTATATGGGTCGTGAGTGGGAACTTAGTTTCCGTTTGGGTATGCGACCTTGGATTGCTGTTGCATATTCAGCTCCTGTTGCAGCTGCTACTGCTGTTTTCTTGATCTATCCAATTGGTCAAGGAAGTTTTTCTGATGGGATGCCTCTAGGAATCTCTGGTACTTTCAACTTCATGATCGTATTCCAGGCTGAGCACAATATCCTTATGCACCCATTTCACATGTTAGGTGTAGCTGGTGTATTCGGCGGCTCCCTATTCAGTGCTATGCATGGTTCTTTGACTGGATCAACGTATGGATATGCTTCTTGCTCTGCTTCAGCAACCCTAGCTTATGGTTCAGGTCCTACAAGTGGGTATGTGACTGATGCGTGCTTTTTACGTATTAGCTACTTATGCTCCTATTGGTGTTGATACTAGGTATGGATCAACTGTAGGGTATTGATCTAAGACTGGATTTGCTGCTAGGTCTACTGCTTGCTTTGCTTATGGCGTATATGGATCACGAAGGTCTGGGTCACGCTCACGAACGTCAGAATCAGGCTCTCGATCACTATTCTCAGAATCTGGATCTCGACCGAAGCAACCAGTTCCAGCAGCTGCGGTGATGGTTACAGCGGTTCGGCTACTTCACTGCTTGAATGAGGAGCGGTAATCACTTTTTACCGGGAAGAGAAGGAAGAAAAAGCAGCTTTCAGAGAGGAAGTAAGCGGCAGTGCTCTCGCATCGGTTTGAAGCGGCTGTAAGAGCGGTACGGACTAGTTGTATGTACCGGTTAGCTGTCAGTCGACGAAAAGAGCAGCAGTCAGAAAATCCTCGTAGACGCAGGAAGCAGCTAAGAGAGCTAGCAGACAATAAGCAGCAGCAAAGAGCGGTGTCGGGTTTACCAATCTCAGTATGAAAAGATGAACTATTTATCTGTGCTTTGACGGAAAAGTCCGCGTTCTTCCCTCTCCTGTCTTTTAGTCAGGGAGCTTCTTTGCGGTCTTTCGAACACGCAGAAAACTCTGCTGTTCCGCCCCCCGGTCTTAGAAAGATTTTATGCGAGCTCGCGAGTAGACGACTATAATGGGACTCATGACTTTTATGACATCTGGTTGTATGACCTAACGTTAGACTCTACGGTTGTTAATGGTGTGGGAATGTTGTATGAAATGGGTTTGGATGGGACTTTCCTCCGGATCTTGGATGGGCAAGTATGTCGGCTGCCGGCCAAGGATTCGCCCCGTATGATAAGATAACCAAGAGATCGAACGTGCCGGTAGTCGTAATAACGAATGATCCTCCTTCTTTCTTGTTCCAGGGCGGCCCTTCTCAGGAGCGTTTTATGCCGATGCGCTTCGTCTCTGAGCTTCCTGATCTTCAGGAGGAGCGTGTAATAGCTACTTTCTATGGCTGCGTGAAGCGGCGTTTAATAAGAATGATTCTCTCTGCCGATAGGGCTGGCCGTATAGCTCTGTCCTATAATAAATGTAGTGGTACTCTTAAGAATCTTAAAGCAGCCGTGGGTGTCTCAGAAGACTTTGATTTCGACGACGCGCTTTTTATCATCGATTCCGGGTAGCGAGGTTTGATCCATCGCAACATGATTTACCCCGACGGGGAGCGAGTCGGTCTCCAAATTCTTTATATTAATTAGATCGATGTTGACGAGGAATCTCTGCGAAGCGACCATCTCTCATTGCTTAACTTCGCCATTGTCCCGCGTTCTAGCTCAAACTAAGTTGGAGTGCCTTCTTTCCATTGCTTCGGAATGGGCTGGCCTCACTCTCGAGATGAATCTCGATGCTTTGTGTCTTGACTGTACAAACGATTACATGGTGTTAAGCAATTGAGATCGACCTTTCTCATGCAATTGAATGCTCCAAGCGATCAGTCCATGACTTCCTTTGTTGGCTCCTACTCTACCAGACGGTGACCGGCTCAATAGAGCACCTTTGGGCGCTGGCTTTTCGAAACCAAGTTAGGGAATCAGTGACCAACAGTTTGAGAAAGCATTCAAAAAAGTTGCATCTCTTACGATAAACACTGAATTTGATTAGCCCCTGCAGGAATGGAACCTACAAACAAGGCTTTTTCCTTGTGTTACCTAACTAAACCCAAGGCCACCTGATTCGGAGTAGAACACTCCTATTTACACTTCGATTCCACCCACTGATCCAGCTAAGGCCCGCAACCAAAGAGGAGAAAAGGCCTTGCACCGGTAATGCTACCACACAGGTTTTGAGGCGAGTTTCGAAATCTTTGATGAGTGTAGCAGCTTCACAAGTCCCTTCGGCTTGGCGCTGGAGTCATTGATCTGTTTGGCGAGTTTGCCTATAGATGTATACAATAAAAGGTCTGCAAGTTCTGAAAGTTCTGACTTCGTGTTCTTGACCTACTTGTCTATTAGTCTTGGCGGGAAGACTCCAATCAGTGGGAGCGCTCATCTCGCATTCTCCGATGAAGGATAACGATTCGCTCGTCAAGCTGAGTGGCTGGGTTACGAGTTTGGGTTTTTAGGCGAGGAAGAAAGGCCAATACTAGCCAATTCTGAGTTCCTTTTGACTCAAGAAGGTTTCGCAGGGACATCCAAAAAAGTACACGTCCGCTTGGTAAGGTACAGAGTGAATTTCGTATTGATGACCCACCTATTCCCGGCCTAGTTGAGAAAAGTGGAATCCATGCCTGCCCGAAGCGCCTTTGCTGCTGCCGCTGACGCTGTCGCTACGACTGAGCCAGTTCGTTTGCTTGGAGGGAAGTTCTGATCTGTTCGAAGAGACAATGAGGATGAATCCGAAAGGTTGCTTTCTTACACATATGTACCCGAGAGCGGGCCCAAACGAGAAAAGAATATTCCAAGAAAAAGTTGTACAAGAAAAAAAGGAATCGAATGTGCTGATTCCGGATTTTTCGGATCTATTTCCAAAAAGGAAGGGAAAAAGACAAGAGGTCTTCTCTTCGCATCTGAGAGTTGAGTTAGGCGGGCACAGTTGAAAATGGAACTAGTGGATATCAACAAAAAGGAGGCTGGTTAGCTGATTAATAAGGCTATCCTCCAATTCACGCCTAAGTTTGGAGCTCGAAGCTTCGTCGTGAATTGGAGTGCGATTACTGTCTTCACTCTCTGACAGCGGATCCCCCTCGACGGACATGGACCGCCCGTATGAGACCGACATTGGATCACTACGCCCATCATTGGAGCTCCCGGCGCCGGAATCCCCTCCAGGTAACATCAGATTCCCGAGAGGGGGCGTGGAGTCAGAAGCGAGGAGTGCCCTGAAACCAAAAACAAGAGCCAGGGTCAGACCCCCGGAGCATCCTATTTTTTTGAAAAAGAAAGATAGGGCGCGCCCCCCCAAAAGTAACCCTACTTTTGAAAGGACCCAAATTTAATAGGCAATAAAGCCCATTTTCAGACAAAGAAGATAAAAAACCAAAACTATAGTGGCTAGGACCGGAGATTCTATGGGAAATTGAAAACGTCGAAGTGAGCTGTGGCTTATAAATAGGAAGATGAGGAGATAACGGGCGAAGGATATTCATGATATTCGGTTCGATTGATTAGAGTAATTCAAAGGATAGAGAGCGATCGCGAAGCTCAAAAGAGTTGGGATCAACGCGTCCCTTTCTGGATAGAATATCGAGAAGCACTATGGAAAGTGCAACCCCGACCTACACAAGTGGTTTTTTCCTACTTTTTAAAAAGTTCTGTTAGGTTCTTAGTAGCAATCGGCGCCCTTTTCTTCTTTTACTTTACATAGCTTTTGGTCTCCTTGATAGCTGGAAGTTCTCCAAAAGTATGAAAAGCTGGAGGACTTTGTACCATCCATTCCGATGTGGTTGGATTCTGTTCAACAGCCCAAGGACTTGGAGCACATCTTTTGTTGTTTCCACTACTTGAAGTGATTGTTACGACCACGAAGAAACGACAAATCCCAACTACGGATATATAAGAGCCAAAACTGCTAAGGGCATTCCATCCAGCGTAAGCATCTGGATAATCTGGAATGCGACGTGGCATACCCGAAAGCCCTAAGAAATGCATAGGAAAGAAGGTAAGATTAACCCCGAAAAAAGTGATCCAAAAATGGATTTGACCTAAAGTTTCAGGATATGTCCGACCAAAGATTTTACCTACCCAATAGTGAAACCCTGCAAATAAAGCAAAAACGGCTCCCATAGAAAGTACATAATGGAAATGTGCAACCACATAATAAGTATCATGTAGAGCAATGTCTAGCCCAGAATTTGCCAGGACTATTCCTGTGAGTCCTCCTATGGTGAACAAAAAGATGAACCCTACAGCAAATAACATAGGTGTTTTGTATTGTATCGAACCCCCCCACATGGTAGCGATCCAACTAAAGATTTTGATTCCAGTGGGGACAGCTATGATCATGGTAGCTGCGGTGAAGTAGGCACGGGTATCAACGTCTAAGCCCACAGTAAACATATGATGAGCCCAAACAAGAAATCCAAGAACACCTATACTGATCATGGCATAAACCATGCCTAAATACCCGAAGACCGGTTTTCCCGAAAAAGTCGAAACGATATGACTTATGATACCGAATCCAGGCAGAATGAGAATATACACCTCTGGATGACCGAAGAACCAAAAGAGATGCTGGTATAATATGGGGTCTCCCCCTCCAGCGGGATCAAAAAAGGTTGTATTAAAGTTTCGATCGGTTAATAACATGGTAATTGCCCCTGCCAGTACCGGAAGTGATAATAAAAGTAGGAATGCTGTCACTAGAACGGACCACACAAATAAGGGTAATCTATGCATAGTCATTCCAGGTCCACGCATGTTGAAGATAGTAGTTATAAAATTGATAGCACCTAAAATGGATGAAACACCAGATAGATGAAGACTAAAAATTGCTAAATCAACAGCTCCTCCAGAATGGCTGGTAATACCACTTAAGGGCGGATAGACGGTCCACCCAGTGCCGCTACCCACTTCTACTAAAGCTGAGCTTAATAGGAGCAAGAGACTTGGTGGCAACAACCAGAATGAAATATTATTTAATCGTGGAAATGCCATGTCAGGCGCACCTATCAGAATCGGAACAGACCAATTACCAGATCCACCTATCATCGCCGGCATAACCATAAAAAAGATCATTAAAAAAGCGTGAGCCGTTATTAAAACATTATAAAGTTGATGATTCCCACCAAGAATTTGATCGCCGGGTCGTGCTAATTCCATACGAATCAGTACTGAGAAGCATGTGCCCATCACTCCAGCAATGGCACCGAAGATGAAATATAGAGTCCCTATATCCTTGTGGTTAGTGGAGAACAGCCATCGGACCGGATTTGTCGT